CAGAAACGAAAGGTTCAAAATATTCCTGGAAATTCTTGCTCCCATTGGACCATTTGTATCTATATGCATTAGGATCCCGATTCACGGATCTCTCGGTTCGAGAAATAAAAATAAGAGGATCGAACCATTTCTTCTTCTTCTGACTCTTTTTCAAATTCGATAAATGTTGGTTGATCGTATATTTCATTATAGTTCTATGATTCAGAGTCTCATTTCCTATTTGATCCCTTTGAATTCCATATTTGAAGTTGCGGTCAGATCTATTCATTAAAAAGAATCGATTCAATACATTTCTTATGTACCCATAGGTGCTATATTGGACTTGAATCAGATTTAGGATCCATCTATATTGATTGACTGCCTCCACTATGGTGTTGCTAGCAAATATCACTATTTTTGGTTTTGGATCTTCCAAATCATTCCCGCAGGAGATCCGGACCCATTTTTTTCTGATCCTTCGATAAAAAGATTCATTCTCTTCATAAAAAACAGGAGGTAGAACCAATAAAGATTTTTTTTTCGATTCATCCCTGGAGTTGAATACCTCATTCAAGAATTGTTTTTGATCCAATACGTAAGAATCAATAGAAAAGGCAAATCCCTTATGATACACCAGATCCGGCTCGGTTATTGATAGAGTGAATCGATCTGCCATTTCTTGAAATCTCTCTTCTGATTCAAAATCGTGGTGTAACGTGTATCCCCCCCTGTTCCGGTCATGGAACAGATGAAATAAATCAAAAAATGTATTTTTGTTCAAGAATGAAATCTTATTGGAACTGTCCATATCCAGTTCATGCTTCGGAACCATATACCATCCCGGATCTGATGAAATAGGATGAATTAAGACGGTATTTTGTAAATACGTAATTATCTTGAATATATTAACTATTTCTTTATTTTCCGATCGCCTGGAAGGGGCAAAAGAAACATCTTGTTCGTTCTTCAACAATTTCTGGTCTATACTGGACCTCTCAGTAGGATTCGAACCCAGACGAAGTTCTGACCATCTGTCAGAAAAAAAAGAAAGAATGGATCTTGTAGGATTCCCAAGAAATTCTTCGATTTCTTCCGGAAGCAGATGATTATTCATCTCCTTCTCACGTTCCGTGAATAGCCGGGACATTGAGGAATATCCAGAAAGGCATTTAGAGAATCGGTCTGATTCTATCTCTGTTCGTTCCGTTTGAAGAAAGGAAGGATCCCAAAGAATCGATCTTTCTTTTAGTTGTTGAATCTCTCTTTGATTGATCAATGTGTGATATTCCGAATCCTCATTACTAATGGAATCAAAATGATCGCTGGATTGATCAGAAGATCCTTTCAATTGGCTAAAATCCGTTACTTGAACAAAACTAGATCTTGTAGAATCATACTGAATATTTGACGATACATTCCGTACCTTGCTAAAAAATCGATCCTTGTTTACCAACCACACATTGTCTAACCAAATCCAATTCTCTCTCGATATGTTCCTCAAAAAATCCGATTCGTGCGGATTCTTCTCCCAACTAACGAAGAGATCTTGGCGGAATTGCCACATATGAAATTGAGCACAATTTTGCAAAGAAATAGCCCACTTGTTTCTCGAGAAGAGATGGGAAATATGCTCAATATCATTTGATTGAATAGTTGACCCAGCTCCTTGTTGTTTGAAGAAACCCTCCACTTCAATTGGTATTTTTTCACGAAAAGCAAACATGAGATAACAAATCCAGTCTTTAACTAAGATTTCGAATAGCTGTCGCGAATTCAAGTTAATTATGTTTCGCCTCTTACTCGGAGAAAGACGATCAAAAAATTCCCAATCATGGTCCTTGCAGATTGGATCATCCATATCCATATAATATACAAAAGGAAACTCCAGATATTTGATATCTTTCTCTTTGAATGAGATCTCAATTCCAGCGAGGGTTTCATTAGATATTTTACAACTAGAATCCCCCTTTTTTCCGATCCAGTTACTCCACCACCGCGAACCCCAGTTAGATTCAGGCATGATACACTTTTTCGTTATTGGGAGAACCCAAGTACTCTCTTTCGGATCCAGGAAAGAGCTCTCAGAGATCTTTTTTCCTTTTGGAAGATAGAGGAGCGAAACAATCAACCTATTGATATTGGAAGACCAAAAAGATTCTTCCAATGTATCATTTCTGGGTCCAATGGAATTCATAGGTATAGGAAGAAGCCCTGTCAAATAGAGATTTTTCCTTTCGACCATATTTCGATTATTAATACGATATGTAAGGACCACTACTACAAATAGTAGTACACCTTTGATCGTAAAATATCGATTGCTTCTTGAACCCTGTGAAAGTAGGATACTCCACATTCGGGGGTCCAAGAGTTTTATAAAACGTTCTTGGTGGAAAAAAATGGGAATGAAAGATCCCACTGAATTGAATTGGGTCCATGAATCTAAGAAATAGTGAGAATTCTTGATCTCTCTCAATATCTCTCTCAATTCGAAAATCCAGGATTGAAATGGATGTCCTTGCAT